TTCAGTCTCAAATCTGTATTGATAGTTACATTGTAAGTGGTAGTGACAATTCCAGTAACAATTACATTTCTAGTTCCATTTATGGTGAAAGTGGAAATAGTAGTAAAAACGCAGATGCCAGAACGAGTGATCGAATTAGACGAGAAAGTTCTACTGATCTGGATGTAACTCAAAAATACAAGCATTTGTGGGTTCAATGCGAAAATTGTTATGGATTAAATTATAAGAAATTTTTTAAATCAAAAATGAATCTTTGTGAACAATGTGGATATCATTTGAAAATGAGTAGTTCAGATAGAATCGAACTTTCGATCGATCCGGGTACTTGGGAGCCTATGGATGAAGACATGGTCTCTCTGGATCCCATTGAATTTCATTCGGAGGAGGAGCCTTATAAAAAGCGTATCGATTCTTATCAAAGAAAGACAGGATTAACCGAGGCTGTTCAAACAGGCATAGGGCAACTAGACGGTATTAACGTAGCAATTGCGGTTATGGATTTTCAGTTTATGGGGGGTAGTATGGGATCTGTAGTCGGGGAGAAAATTACCCGTTTGATTGAATACGCTACTAAAGAATTTCTACCTCTTATTATAGTGTGTGCTTCCGGAGGGGCACGCATGCAAGAAGGAAGTTTGAGCTTGATGCAAATGGCTAAAATATCTTCTGCTTTATATGATTATCAATCCAATAAAAAGTTATTCTATGTACCAATCCTTACATCTCCTACTACCGGTGGGGTGACAGCTAGTTTTGGTATGTTGGGGGATATCATTATTGCTGAACCCAATGCCTACGTTGCCTTTGCGGGTAAAAGAGTAATCGAACAAACATTGAATAAAAAAGTACCCGACGGTTCACAAGCGGCTGAGTATTTATTCCAGAAGGGCTTATTCGATCTAATCGTACCACGTAATCCTTTAAAAAGCGTTCTGAGTGAGTTATTTCAACTCCACACTTTCTTTCCTTTGAATCAAAATTAAAACATTAAGTTCAATTATTTTGAGCAAATAAGTAATTAGTTTATCGGAATCCAAGTCAAAATTAGACGAATGGGGTTTTCTTTGTTGACATAAGATCTAATTGTATAAAGAATCAAAAGTCACAGAAAATAGAAAATCCGCCCCCTTTTCTATATTCCTGATTCTTTTCTATATTATTGATCAAGAAGCCTCTATTAACAAGATAAAAGATGAAATTCTTATAATTAGGCAAATAAAAAAAATATCTTCTTCTCGTCATATATAATTAAACTCTAGAAAATATAGAATTTTTTATCTTTCTATATTTTACGATAATCCTATTTTGACTAAGAATCCCTACTGGATGGGATTCTAACAAACCCTTCAATTCAATATAAATAGAATCTAAATAAATAAGTAGAATCTAATTGATTTTTAAGAAACTTTTTGCTTAATATTTAAGAAACTTTTTGCTTAATAAATGAAATTCGAAGACAAGAGCAAAAAATGAAGAAAATAATATCTCATCCATATCCTTTCAAATCCTTCATGTAGAAAGATAAAAAACTACATTATATACTCACTTAGATAGATACTTATATCTATAGATATTAAGTAATAATAATTCCAATTTAGAATTATCAAATTAGAATAAGTAAGATATCCTTATATATAATAAGATATATAATAAGATATCTTTATATTATCAATAATAAATATAAAATCTAAATAATAATAACAATAACAGGTACAAATAGTAAATCGAGGTACCCATTCTATGACAACTCTTAACTTTCCCTCTGTTTTGGTCCCTTTAGTAGGCCTAGTATTTCCGGCAATCGCAATGGCTTCTTTATTTCTTCATGTTCAAAAAAATAAGATTGTTTAGAACCGATGGCACAAAATCTCATCTTTTTTTCAATTGACGTTTGTATCATAATACAACACAGATATCCATTTAGCAAAATATGGTATAAATTGGTATAAGCGGCTTCCGCCGAAAAATTCTTATGTCTCCAGAAATAGCTATTTTCAAATAGACCCGAATCGGCGGATGGCGGAACTGTAACGTTGGTCTATCTATATGTATGTGGCTATCTTTAGTGAGATCATACGAAGGGTATGTTATTAGTTTAGATCTAACCAATTTAATGAATTACTCCTAAAGGTTCACATCAAACTAGTGCTAGTTGATGCGAGTTACTTCGGAAACAAACGGACTAAAGTCAAATTCATTTGGGGTATTCTCTCAATTCCAAAAAAAGCAACGGGATCAAGTATGAGTTGTCGATCAGAACATATATGGATAGAACCTATAAAGGGGGCTCGAAAAACAAGTAATTTCTGCTGGGCTATTATCCTTTTTTTAGGTTCATTAGGATTCTTGTTGGTTGGAACCTCGAGTTATCTTGGTAGAAATTTGATATCTTTATTTCCGTCTCAGGAAATCGTTTTTTTTCCACAAGGAATTGTGATGTCTTTCTATGGGATCGCGGGTCTTTTTATTAGCTCCTATTTGTGGTGCACAATTTCGTGGAATGTAGGTAGTGGTTATGATCGATTTGATATAAAAGACGGAATAGTGTGTATCTTTCGTTGGGGATTTCCTGGAAAAAATCGTCGGGTCTTCCTCCGATTTCTTATAAAAGATATTCAATCCGTCAGAATAGAAGTTAAAGAGGGTATTTATGCTCGGCGTGTCCTTTATATGGATATAAGAGGCCAGGGAGCCATTCCATTGACTCGTACTGATGAGAATTTTACTCCACGGGAAATGGAACAAAAAGCTGCTGAATTGGCCTATTTCTTGCGTGTACCAATTGAAGTATTTTAATAAATGAGCCGATAAATGAATGCTTTCTCAGCAGGAGGGCAAAAACGCAAGAATCCTCTTTTTCTAGAACATAACTTAATTGAGGTTTCTTCAGAACATTCATTCGAGTCAAAGCAGACATATATGGAACAAGTATAAAAAAACTCTTTTGGGGATCTTTTATATGTATCGAAATATACACAACTCAATTCAATAAAAAAAATAATAAACAAATCGAAATATCTCATAATAAACCATTTCAAAATAAGGAATCCCCCTTTTTTAAATTTTTAATTGTTGGAATTGAGACTTTAGATTCAGATAGATCATATCTTGTCATTTTTTCGACGCTTCTTTTTGTGCTCCTTCTTCTTTTTGTGCTCCTTAATGACCAAAAAATTGGATCTCTTATAATGATAACTAGTAATGATAACTAGCCAATTTCTGTCGTTTTTTGCCACTCATTTTTCACAATATTTTTCAGAAAATTCCCTCAATTATTCTATCCCTGACTATGAATAGTCAGTTAAATTTTTCGAAATATTAGAGATTTTTATAGAATGATAGAAAAGGAGTTCTTTCGTCTCAAAATCTGAATAATATTCATCTTCATTATTTAAAGTGGTTTTCGGGGCATTGATCGAAAGGAGATATGTGCTTCAAATTTGACTATAGGGAGGGAAACAATATTTTTTGATTCTTTATTCATTCGAATTTTTCGTCTATTTCTTTATTTTTTTCTAGATTCAAGGCCTAATTCAAGGCCTAACCACGAAATCACAAACAAAAAATAGTGAATCATAGGTTCGATAACTTGTAATAGAATTGATGCGTGAGAGTAGATTACATAGAGTTAACGAATGAGATGGGTTCATTATAACAATTCACAGATGAAAAAATGGCGATGAAAAAATGGCAAAAAAGAAAGCATTCACTCCTCTTTTATATCTTGCATCTATAGTATTTTTGCCCTGGTGGATTTCTCTCTTATTTCAAAAAAGTCTGGAATCGTGGGTTACTAATTGGTGGAATACTAGGCAATCCGAAACTTTTTTGAATGATATTGAAGAAAAGAGTATTCTAGAAAAATTCATAGAATTAGAGGAACTCCTCTTCTTAGAGGAAATGATCAAGGAATACTCGGAGACACATCTACAAAACCTTCGTATAGGAATTCACAAAGAAACAATCCAATTAATCAAGATACACAACGAGGGTCGTATTCATACGATTTTGCACTTCTCGACAAATATAATCTGTTTCATTATTCTAAGTGGTTATTCTATTTTGGGTAATAAAGAACTTGTTATTCTTAACTCTTGGGCTCAGGAATTCCTATATAACTTAAGTGACACAATAAAAGCTTTTTCTCTTCTTTTATTAACTGATTTATGTATCGGATTTCATTCGCCCCATGGTTGGGAATTGATGATTGGCTTTGTCTACAAGGATTTTGGATTTGTTCATAATGATCAAATTATATCTGGCCTTGTTTCCACTTTTCCAGTCATTCTAGATACAATTTTAAAATATTGGATTTTCCGTTATTTAAATCGCGTATCTCCGTCACTTGTAGTGATTTATCATTCAATGAATGACTGAAAAATGATCTACCTAATCCAATTATAATTTTTCTTACTTTGCAGTTGTACATAAGCAAAACATTGAAAATCGCTTTATATTTCTACCCATCCCGGAGATTCATCCTATATTCCTATAGATTAATCGAGTCAAATTCTTCCAGTAAATAACAGAATCGTGGATAGGAAACTCCATTAGTGACCTACCCCAATTTATTGTAGAAATTTTCGGGATCAATGATTGGACCATGCAAACTAGAAATACTTTTTCTTGGATAAAGGAACAGATTACTCGATCTATTTCCGTATCGCTCATGATATATATAATAACTCGTACATCCATTTCAAATGCATATCCCATTTTTGCACAGCAGGGTTATGAAAATCCACGAGAAGCAACTGGGCGTATTGTATGCGCCAATTGCCATTTAGCTAATAAACCGGTGGATATTGAGGTTCCGCAAGCGGTACTTCCCGATACTGTATTTGAAGCAGTTGTTCGAATTCCTTATGATACGCAACTGAAACAAGTTCTTGCTAATGGTAAAAAAGGGAGTTTGAATGTGGGGGCTGTTCTTATTTTACCAGAGGGTTTTGAATTAGCCCCTCCCGATCGTATTTCCCCCGAGATAAAAGAAAAGATGG